GATCAAACTCTCTTAAAATTTCCTTAATTTTTTTGTTTTTTTAAGATCTTAAATTGAACTTAAAATTTGTAGTTATAGTTGTAAATGTAATTATGGTTAATGACTAAATGAAAAAAAACTTTTCAAAAAAGAATTTACATATTTATATACAAAATAAATACTATTAAATTTTTATAATAAAATTTTACTTTAAAATTTAAGTTTCAATATTTTAAAAATTCTGCATAAACAAAACTGACAAGATATTTTTTAAAAATTGGATTTAACTCTTACCAACAATCAAACAAATTATCAAAACCAGTTCAAGAAAGAATCTTGGTTAATTTTAAAAATCAATTTGCAATTTTATTTGTCAACGATCATTCTTATTGGAAAGGAACTTTGCTTCAATTTTCAGGCTTAAATGCTAGTCAGTTTTATTTTCTTCTAAAACAAAATATTATTGATTGGAAAATTTTTGATACAGCAACTCTTAGTCGTTTCGATATTTATTATTCTCGAAATAACAAAATTCAAGATAAAATTTCTGGATGATTTTTAATGTATCGTTTAGCTAGAATCTGCAATACCCCACCATTTGCTGTATAGGTAACAACTATTTTTAGATTATTTTGACACAAGAAAATTTTAAAAGAAGTTAAATTCATATATTCTCTTATGTTTATTAAAATGAAAACTAACAAAATATAAATTCAAAGTTACTTAAGTTTTTAGTTCTATTTAATAAGATAGCGATTTATGATAAACGAATTCTTTAGCTTATAAATCTCTATCTTATTTAACCAATGCGTACACTTTTAGTCAGTAAGAGAAATACTATCACTTTTATAAAAACAGTTATTTATAGATATTTAAGGACCAGTTAATTAAATTGCTTTTGTAGTTTTTGCTTGAAATAGAAATGAAGTCAAACCACTTCAACTTTATTTCTATTTCAAGCAAAAACTAGTTTAACTAAATTAATTTATCATTATGTTCAAGGAAAGAAGATAATAAAACATCTTGTTTATAACTTAAAGTATTTCCCCATTCCTGTAACAAAATTGTAGAATTACAAAAGACATGAGTGGATAGAATTTTGATTTTCTCTACATTATCAACTAATGATTTTGAATGAAGGTGATTTTGTTCTGATTCATAAATTTGCCTTAAAATTTTGTTTGGAAGAAAATCGATATCCAAATGTCCATAATTACTTTTCATAAATTTGTATATGTCAGGACGCTGAACATACCAAAATTCTCTTAGTTTATCTGGTATCGGATGTGAAAACCAGAGTGAGGGTAGATATCGGAACATAATAACATCTTTTGGAACACCATCTATTAGGACTCTACCCGCTTGTCCTTCACTTGGAAGGAAAGGCATAGTAAAAACTAGATGATTTAAAGCATCAGCAATTACTCCAGCAACCCCATTGACAATTATGGATAGAATAGGGAATCCAAAAAAAGTGGCTCTTCTTGTTATTCCTAAATGGAAAAGTATGTCATAAATCCAATCTGATAGAGATATCAAATATATCCATGGACGAGTGTATGGATTAATCGTAATAAAATAGTATAGCATTGTTCTAAATTGCAGAAAGAACATAAAATATATACTAAGTGAAAACAATGTATCTCGTATTATTTCTAAACTTGCGGTATCAACACCAATCGTAAAATGAAGTTGAATCCATTTTGATAACCAATCCGGTAAAAAAATTACATTCTTATAGTGTTCGATATAAAAATTGTAATAACCATCTCTAGCACTTTCATAATAAAATTTATCAATTGCTGATGATTTTGGAACATTACCAAATATAGCTTCTAACATATTAGTAGGATCCGGGGATGGTGGAACCCTTGGTTGATGAAGTGGTAAGCCATAGATTGCATTTGGATCATTAACAATTGGCATTCCTTGACTTGTTTTAGGATAACCTAAAAGTTTTGCCGTATTCTCAATGAACCATGATGTCGCTAAGACTAATTTAATTCGTAAATTGATTCCTAAAGATTCAAGACTCATAGTCCCTCCTTTAAAAATTTATTTTTTCGAGAGGAAATTTCCATAGTTTAAATTTTTTAAATTTTCGATTTTAAAAAGAAACTGTCTTCAATAACAAAAGAATTATATATCTAAGGTTAAGTAGTCAAATCGGGATAGTAGGATTTGAACCTACGACACCCTGCTCCCAAAGCAGGTACTCTACCAAGCTGAGCTATATCCCGTTATAAGACTACTTAATTATATAATTTAGTCCTTTAGTCCTTTCATCATTGACTTGTCTGAAGACTATCATCATGATATAGAATATTAGAGGTTTTTGCAAGAGCTAGAGCTGAATAAATTAATATATTAATTATGTGTGGCTTTAAAATGCGAAATAGAAAAAGCAAATTACTGGAAAAAGCTAAAAAGACCAATAAAAAAGTTAATACTATGTTGAGTAAAAAAACTTTATTACTAATTTTTATTTTAACATTTAATAATATTTTGGTTTTTGTGGTTGATAAACAATTTATACATAGATATATGTTTAGCTAAAAAGCCTAAGATCGAATTAAAGAACACACAAAACGCTATTACTTTTTTTAGAGAACTGGGGATATACAGTTGAAATTAGATTAAAAAAAATTAAAGTTTAGATTAAAGAATAACTAAGTTTTTAAAAGTTGGATCACATTTTTTTTAAAACAGCTAATTAATTGTAATACGGAAATATTACAATGATGTATAGTATCACACACTAAGATTTTTAATGATTTGAAGAAAAGACTGATATGATATAAACGCCACTATAATTTTTTAATAATAATTAACTCCTAGTAAAATTTTATGTAGGTTAAACTAGGAGTTTCAGGATAGAAAGTAAGTTATTTGGTTCAATCGAGTAGATTAAAATATTATTTTTCTTAGCTAACATTCTTAGTTTGTTGTTTCTACTAAGATGAACGCGTGAACCAAGAATTATACTAGCATGTTGAAGTTCTTTTGTTATAATAAATTCAAGCGGCATTTTATTGATAACTTCTCGAACAAGGTTATTTGATAATGAATATAAATAAACGACTAATCTTTTTGACTTTAAATTTTTCGATTGAATCGATCGACTTTTATTTAGACTAATCCAATTATCATTTTTGCAAAAAATAGGATTTTTAATAGTCCCTAATTGCTTTATTAATGAAAGAGAATTCGTTTGACAATTTTTATACTTTATATTCGTTCTCGAATTACTAGATAAATGTCGAATTTGAGTTATTGTAAAATTTCCTTTCAGTAATGAATCAATTGAATCTTTTACATTCTCATGAATTGTCCATGAATTTGAATCATTAATTTCGATTACAATTTGAAAAGCAGGATAAGCTTTTCGCTCTAAAATACTTTTTTGAGTACCTCGACGTTTTGCTTCATCATCACTCAGAGTTACATACTGAATTCCTCCAATTAAATCTGACAATGGAGGATTTTTAATCAAATTTTCTAGACAATTCCCATGCGTTGTACCAACTAGTTGAACTCCTTTTTCTGCAATGGTTCTCGCCGCTAAAGCTTCCAATTCGGTTCCAATCTCATCAATAATAATAACTTGAGGCATATGATTCTCAACAGCTTCGATCATTACTTGATGCTGTAATTCAGTTTTGGCAACTTGCATTCGACGGGCTCGACCAATTCCTGAATGTGGAATATCACTATCACCAGCAATTTCATTCGAAGTATCAATAATAATAACTCGCTTCTCCATTTCATCTGATAAGACTCGAGCAATTTCACGAATAATAGTTGTTTTCCCAACACCAGGTTTTCCTAATAAAAGAATAGATTGTTCTGATTCTAGTAAATCGCGAACACTAGAAATTGTACCGAAAATAGCTCGACCAATTCTACAAGTTAACCCATTTATTATAAATTGTCGGTTTCGAATACAACTTATACGATGAAGTGTTCTTTCAATTCCAGCGCGGTTTTCATTGCTGAATTTACTTATTCGCTTTGTTGTATAATCTAAATCCTGCCAGGAAATAATTTTTTGTGATAGATACTCTGGACCTGTCGTGAAGCGAGCTTCTGGACGTCGTCCAAGATCCATCACAATTTCAATAAGTTTTTCTTTATTGGGATGATCATTTATATGTTCTTGAATGAAAAAGGGTAAATTCTCAAGTAGTTTATCTAAATCTTCATCTCCCGCCATAAATTAACTAGTTCAATTGACTTTTAAATTTTTTATTCTGAAATTGATATTAATTGATTAAAAGTCGATGTATCTAGAACTGCTATTTGTGACAACATTTTTCGATTTAGTCCAATATTAGATTTTTTAAAATTATGGATTAAACGACTATAAGACAATCCTTTTAATCTTGAAGCAGCATTTATTCTTGTAATCCAAAGTTTTCGGAAAACTCGTTTTTTTTGTTTTCTTCCAACATAAGAATAACGTAAAGCTTTCATTACTTGTTGATTCGCTACTCGAAAAAGGCGCGAATGTGCACCTCGGTATCCTTTTGCGAATTGTAGAATTTTTTTGCGACGTTTACGAGCTACATTTCCTCGTTTAATTCTAGCCATTTTATTTTTTAATAAGGTAACATTAATTTAATAGGTTTACTATCAGGAATACTAACACAAATTGTTTGAGATAATTTTCGTTTTTGAGTGTTTGACTTCTTCATTAAAAGATGTCCTTTATATGCATGACGACGTAAAAAGTTTCCAGCACCAGTTTTTTTATAACGTTTTAGTGCTGCTTTCCGAGTTTTTAATTTTGGCATAACATTTTAACTTTTTTTAGGAGAATATAAATTTTTGAAGTAAAGTTTTGATTTTAGCGGATGTGAATATAAAACTTGATCATCATGATTCCAATTAGCTGGACACGCTTGACCAGGGTTTTCTTTCACGTATTGAATACATTCTAAAATACGCAATAATTCATTTACATTTCTACCACATAACAAATTGTTTACATTATAGTATTGAATTATTCCTTCTTTGTCAATAATGAACAAACCGGGAAAAGCTAGTCCCTCCTCACTCAATAATTGGTAATCACTGGTAATAGTTTGTGTTAGGTCAGATACCAACGGATAATTTAAATTTTCTAATCCGCCTTCTTCACGATGTGATAATAAATTCCTTAAGTGAGAGAATGGACTATCAACTGAGATTGCTAATATTTGTGTTGAAAGCTTTCGGAAATCCGAAATCCGATCACTTAATGCAATTAACTCTGTTGGAGGAACAGGTGTAAAATTAGCAGGGTAAAAGAGAAGAATAACATATTTTTTCCCTCTATAATCTGATAATCGGATTTTACCTAATCGCTTTTTGTAAACACCAACAGTTAAAAAATTGGGAGCTGCTTTTCCTATTTGTGGAAAATTTATCATATTCTTAGAATTACTAAAAAGGTTTAATTAAAAAATAATATCATAAAAGAGTAAAATAATTTGTATAGAAATTAATTTACTCTTCTAAAAGGTAATTAAGGAAATTTTACAAAAAATCTGCTGTAAATGGAGGTTTTATTGTCAGATACACGCAACCAATAAAATGGTCTTTAAATATATTTTAGATGACTCTCAAAAGCCATTTAAAATTACTTCTGAATTGAATATTGCCATTTTACTTGTTTTACTAACATTGCTCTACCTATAGAGTATGGGGTAAGACAACATACAAATCGGTTTTTAAAAAATGGGTTAATTACCTTATTTAAACAGTGGATGATCATTTTCGCCTTCATGTAAGAAGCAGAAAGATCCGCAACAAATGCGAAAACACTTTCAAGTTAGTATTTTAAGTAAGTATCCACAATACGTTCGACAATTTTTAATTGAGATATAATATTTTAATATTTATTAATTTTATTTTGACTCTTTAACTTCGACTAATTCGTCTAATGCAAAGTTATTAGTGTTTGTTCCACTATAATTGACATTTTCAAATCGCACAACAGCTGGGTAACGAATACCACTTTGATCAACTGTTGCTACTGTCCCTACTTGATTAAACCAGTAAGATTCTTTTCTAAGAATACGAACTTTTGAACCGCGATCAACCATAATATTTTAATATTTTAATATTTATTAACTTTAGTTTAAATATATTATAAAACATAATTTTAAACAATAAAAATTTAATAGTTTTCAAAGATTTTTTGAATTATGTTGTTTTCAATTCTTAAGTTATGTTATATTTTAAGTAAGAATAAATTTATATAAAATTAACTAAAACTAAGATGAACAATAATTTGTTTTCAATAATTCGAAATTTACTGTTAGGGGTTCTTCTGCTAAGTGGGATCAGTTTAGGTATTAAAAAGTTTGATTTAGTTGGATTTCAGAGTCCAGAAAATATCAGAAATACAGCACAATTAAATCAAAATGTTGTTAGTTCAAGAATGACATATGGTCGATTCTTAGAATATTTAGAAATGGGATGGGTTAAACAAGTTGATTTATATGAAAATAGTCGAAATGCAATTGTTCAAGCTTCTAGTCCTGAGTTAGGTAATAGACCACAAACAATTCGTGTAGAAATTCCTGTAGGTGCATCGCAATTAATTCAAAAATTAAAAGAATATAATATTGATTTTGATGCACACCCAACAGAACAAAAGAATCTTTTTGTAAGTATTGCAAGTAATATTCTTTTACCAGTAATTTTTATAACTGGTTTAGTGTACTTATTTCAAAATTCAGAAAACTTCGGTGGTGGATCAGGTCAATCTCCAATGAGTTTAGGTAAATCGACAGCTCGATTTGAAAGACGACCAGACACTGGAGTTAATTTCAAAGATATTGCTGGGATTGATGAAGCAAAATCAGAGTTTGAAGAAATTGTTTCGTTCTTAAAAGAACCAGATAAATATACAATTGTGGGTGCAAAAATCCCGAAAGGTATATTATTAGTTGGCCCTCCAGGGACAGGTAAAACATTATTAGCAAAAGCAATTGCTAACGAAGCAGATGTACCATTCTTTAGTGTGGCTGGTTCAGAATTCGTAGAGATGTTTATCGGTATTGGTGCAGCACGAGTACGTGATTTATTTAAAAAAGCTTCAGAAAATGCACCTTGTATTGTGTTCATTGATGAAATTGATGCTGTTGGTCGTGAACGTGGTGCTGGCGTTGGTGGTGGAAATGATGAACGAGAACAAACACTTAACCAACTATTAACAGAGATGGATGGTTTCAAAGAAAACAAAGGGGTAATTGTTGTTGGTGCAACAAACCGAGCTGATATTTTAGATGCTGCATTGTTACGTCCAGGTCGTTTCGATCGTCAGGTAACAGTAAATTTACCAGACCGTTTAGGCCGAGTTGGAATTTTAAAAGTTCACGCTCGTAATAAACCTTTAGGTGATGATGTTTCATTAGTTCAATTAGCTAATCGTACACCAGGTTTCTCGGGTGCTGATCTAGCAAATTTATTAAATGAAGCGGCAATTCTAGCGACACGTTATAAAAAATCTTCAATTACAAAAAATGAAGTAAATGAAGCTGCAGATCGAATTATTGGTGGTATTGCAGGTGCTCCAATGGAAGATACTAAAAATAAACGATTAATTGCATATCATGAAGTTGGGCATGCAATTGCAGGATCAGTCTTAAAATCTCATGACGAAGTTGAAAAAGTTACATTAACACCACGTGGCGCAGCGAAAGGGTTGACTTGGTTTACACCAGAAGAAGATCAAAGTCTTTTATCTCGATCTGCTTTACTTGCTCGTATCATAACAACTCTTGGTGGTCGAGCAGCTGAACAAGTTGTTTTTGGGGATCCTGAGATAACAACTGGTGCAAGTAGTGATTTACAACAAGTTACAAATCTTGCCCGCCAAATGGTAACACGTTTTGGAATGTCAAATATTGGGCCAATGGCTTTAGAGGATGAAAATACGGGTCAAGTATTCTTAGGAGGAATGTCAGCAGGTTCTGATTCATATGCAGAAAATATCGCGGATCGAATTGATGATGAAGTTTGTAAAATTGTAAATTACTGTGAACAAAAAGCGATTGAGATTATGCAAGATAATCGTGTAGTAATTGATTTAATTGTTGAGAAGCTATTAGATGAAGAAACAATTGATGGTGACCAGTTCCGTGAATTATTAAGTACATACACAGTTTTACCGAACAAAAATGCGCCATATATTTCAAAATTTGATTCATTAAGTCCAGTAAACTAATAATTATAAAGAAATATATTGCTATATGAACGTTCTAAATATACAATAAAATTAAAATATAAGAAATGGATAAATTCATTATTCGTTTCTTGTTTATATTTGGAGTTAATTTAAAACATATTTAAATATTTAAAAATATAGGTTAATTTTATGGCAAAAAAAAGTATGATAGAACGTGAAAAAAAACGTATCAAACTTAATAATAAATACACGGTAAAACGAAATAATTTGTTGGAACAATACCGTGAAACAGGAGATTTCAAATTAAGATTAGAAATTCACGCGAAAATTCAAAAATTACCAAGAAATAGTGCGAAAATTAGAATTCGTAATAGATGTTGGAAAACTGGAAGACCTCGTGGATTCTATCGTGATTTTGGATTATCACGTCATGTTTTACGTGAAATGGCACATACATGTCTCTTACCAGGTGTCACAAAATCAAGTTGGTAAATAAAAATCGACTCGTATTATAATAAATATAGTACTTAGATTTACCAATAATCTTACTCAAAAACTAATTTGTAATTTAATTCATTTTTGTTAACCTGATTTTTGAATAATTAACTATAGCTAAAAAATTGTCAAAATTTTTAAATAAAATAAAATCTATTCCTTAGAATCAAAAAAGTTTATAAATTGATACACGCTATAGAAATACATTATGATTTATGATTCCCAAGTTTACACAGTGTTACTTATTGCATTATTAGCAAGTGTTTTAGCTATTAGATTAGGTGCAACACTTTATCAATAATTTCAATAAATACAGATCGTTTGTTTAGAAATAAAATTCAACAATTTTATTTCTAAACAAGATGACTCTTAGAACAAGTTCATAAATTTAAAATAAATAAGAATTATGGTAACACAAGATTTAAAAAAATTTTCAACTCCAGTTTTTCCTTTTACTGCTATTGTAGGACAAGAGGAAATGAAATTAGCTTTGCAATTAAATGTTATTGATCCCAAAATTGGTGGGGTGATGATTATGGGAGATCGTGGAACAGGTAAATCGACAACAATTCGAGCAATTGCAGATTTACTTCCAGAAATCGAGGTTGTAAAAGATGATCCATTCAATTCGCACAAATCTGACCTTGATTTAATGGGAAATGAAGTTAAACTGGCAATTCAAAATGGTGAAACTTTGGAAACAGAGTTTATTAAAATTCCAATGGTTGATTTACCATTAGGTGCAACCGAAGATCGAGTTTGTGGTACTATTGATATCGAAAAAGCTTTAACAGAAGGTGTAAAAGCATTTGAACCTGGTTTATTAGCGAAAGCTAACCGTGGAATTTTATACGTTGACGAAGTTAATTTATTAGATGATCATCTAGTCGATATTCTATTAGACTCGGCAGCCTCTGGTTGGAATACCGTTGAACGAGAAGGAATTTCAATACGCCATCCTGCTCGATTTGTTTTAGTTGGTTCTGGAAACCCAGAAGAAGGAGAGTTACGTCCACAATTATTAGATCGATTTGGGATGCATGCTGAAATTCGTACTGTTAAAGATCCAATGCTACGTGTAAAAGTAGTTGAAGAAAGAACTTCTTTTGATCAAACCCCAATGGTATGGATCGAAAATTATGAAGCTCAACAACAAGAGTTACGAGATCGAATTGTTTCAGCACAAACTCTACTACCAACTGTTGAACTTGATTATGATCTACGAGTTAAAATTTCTGAAGTTTGTAGTCAATTAGATGTTGACGGTTTACGAGGCGATATTGTAACAAATCGAGCAGCTAAAGCTCATGCTGCTTATGATGGCCGTGATAAAGTAACAGTGGAAGATATTTCAAAAATTATTACTTTATGTTTACGTCATCGTTTAAGAAAAGACCCATTAGAATCAATCGATTCAGGTAGCAAAGTTTCAAAAGTTTTTAATGAAGTGTTTGAAATTGAAGATTAAATTATTAGTTTTAAAAATGAATAAAAATTATAACCAAAACTTATGTTTGAATTTATTCTAAAACTGATTTGGATATTATTGAGTGTTTTCCTAATTTTTATTATTTTTTCACGTGTGCCCAGAAATCAGGGCTTAACAAGTTTTGCAACAAAAAGTGATTTATTAGGATCACCAAACTCAACTGAGAAATTTTTAAATAATTTTACTCTAGCTTTAATTATTGGATATTATGTTATAGCTGTTAAATTAAATACAATGACAACAATATTTTAAAATTTTTATTTCTCTATCTACCTTTTTAGGTTTCTATTTAAATAAGTAGATCGAGAAATAAATTATATCTTACATAGATTAAGGATGTAAAGATACAGCCGAAAAAATAATATAATATGAGACTAATAAAGAAGTGGTGCTAAAATCTATTTTAATTGAGAATATATAGAATAGTAAATAATTTTCAAAGACGCGGAGTAGAGCAGCCTGGTAGCTCGTTGGGCTCATAACCCGAAGGTCAATGGTTCAAATCCATTCTCCGCTAGAAAATTTTATAAATTAACGTAAAAAAAGTTTTTTTTTATTAAAATTATATATTGAACGTTAAATATTAATAAGGTTTTACGTATGACATTAAATTTACAAACACCATTTCCTACTTTTGGTGGAAGTACAGGTGGCTGGCTACGTGCTGCTGAAGTTGAAGAAAAATATGCAATTACTTGGACAAGTAAGAAAGAACAAATTTTTGAGATGCCAACAGGTGGAGCTGCCATTATGCGTAATGGCGACAATCTATTGTACTTAGCAAGAAAAGAACAATGTTTAGCCCTAGGAACTCAATTACGAACTTTCAAAATAAACGATTATAAAATTTATCGAATTTTTCCAAGTGGAGAAGTGCAATATTTACATCCAAAAGATGGAGTTTTCCCAGAGAAAGTAAATCCAGGCCGAACATCTGTAGGTAGTCGAGACTTTTCAATTGGTAAAAATCCAAACCCTGCTTCAATTAAATTTAGTGGAACTACTACATATGAAAGTTAATTTATATTTAAGATTAGTGTAATAACTAATCTTTTGGCGAGATGGCAGAGTTGGTCGATTGCGTCTGATTTGAAATCAGATGAATCTTTGCGGATTCCGTGGGTTCGAATCCCACTCTCGCCTTTTTAAAATTTAAAAGACTAAATCCCAGAAGTGCCTAACTGTGTCTGGATCTTTAAAAAATTTTTATGGGTAAAGTCTACGATTGGTTTGAAGAACGTTTAGAAGTTCAAGCTATTGCTGATGATATTTCAAGTAAATACGTACCACCACATGTTAATATCTTTTACTGTTTCGGTGGAATCGTTTTCACGTGTTTCTTAGTACAAGTTGCGACTGGATTTGCAATGACTTTCTACTACCGACCTAGTGTGGTAGATGCTTTCGCATCAGTTGAATACATTATGACAAGTGTTAACTTCGGTTGGTTAATTCGTTCAATTCACCGTTGGTCAGCTAGTATGATGGTAATGATGATGGTATTACATGTATTCCGAGTTTATTTAACAGGTGGATTTAAGAAGCCAAGAGAATTAACTTGGGTAACTGGTGTAATTTTAGCTGTTGTTACAGTGTCATTTGGTGTAACTGGTTACTCTTTACCATGGGATCAAGTAGGATTCTGGGCTTGTAAAATTGTAACAGGTGTTCCTGCAGCAGTTCCAGTAGTAGGACCGCCATTAGTATTAGTTTTACGAGGTGGAGAAAGTGTAGGGCAAAGTACGTTAACACGTTTCTATAGTGCTCACACATTTGTGTTACCATTAGCTGCCGCTGTTTTAATGTTGACTCATTTCCTAATGATCCGTAAACAAGGTATTTCAGGACCTCTTTAATTCGAATTATAAATTTAAGATTAAAACTTTTGATAAGGAACCATTATGTCAGTAATTAAAAAACCGGATTTAACAGATCCAAAATTAAGAGCCAAACTTGCTAAAGGTATGGGCCATAACTATTATGGTGAACCAGCATGGCCAAATGATTTATTATATGTTTTCCCAGTTTGTATTTTAGGTACCTTTGCTTGTTGTATAGGTTTAGGGGTTATGGCACCAACACAAATGGGTGAACCAGCTGATCCATTTAATACACCATTAGAAATCTTACCAGAATGGTATTTCTTCCCAACTTTCAATTTGTTACGTGTGTTACCTAACAAATTATTAGGTGTATTAGCGATGGCAGCAGTACCAGCAGGACTAATTACCGTTCCATTTATTGAGAATGTTAATAAATTCCAAAACCCGTTCCGTCGACCAATTGCTAGTTTAGTATTTATCGTCGGCTTTATTACGGCTGTTTGGTTAGGTATTGGTGCATGTTTACCAATTGATAAGGCTATTTCATTAGGTCTTTGGTAATTTTTAAAATTAACCATTGCCGTTTCCGTTCGAAAAATGAATTGCAAAAAGAATGACTAACTTATTCTTTTTGTAATTCATTTTTTACTACAGCGAAATATTTGGCTCACTAGTATTAATAAAAGGTTTGAAGGTATTATAAAGACTTTGATTTAGAAATTCAAAATATAGGCAAGAAAACAAAAGTAAGAATCATAAATTTGTCTAAACATTCAAATTTTTTAAGAAATTTTTGTAGTTATTTTATCTAGTTATGTGTGTAATATTGTTAGTTTTTTTTTAAAGGTTAGTGAATTTAATTTCAAAATTAGCTACAAATTCTTTATGAATGCCACAAATTTATTTTTGACAAAATTAAATATTAGTTTGTAGTAAGTTACAATCTTATATTCAAGTCTTACATTAGTAATTCATTTTGGTCCTGTAATTTTCATTCAACTACTAGTAATATAATATAATATAGCTACTTTCAATTTTTCTGATATACTTTCTAACAAAAACGATGAGTAATGCACTAACAGGTGGTAGAATAAAACCTCTAAATAGAATCCCTTTCTTAAGGGATCTGGTATTCGCTCAGTTAAGCCTTTGTTACTTTTTAAAACTTGAGTATTATTTATAATCCCTGATTTCCATTATTTAATGAAATTTAGATTTTTTTAGTTCAAGTGAACTTATTATTTAAGTAAATATTAGCAAATTTTAGAGTCATTTAATTTTAGAACTTACTTACTAGAGGTATAAATCTGAAATAATAGAAAAAAAATTATTCTGAAATAAATCTAACTCGATTGAGTTAATAAATAATATAAATATTAAAGGTGTAAGCTGGTGAAGGGATTTGAACCCCCAACCTACGGATTACAAATCCGTTGCTCTACCATTGAGCTACACCAGCACTTTTGTTGATATATTAAATTCTCTAAATACTTATATGCTCATAAACTCTAGTATATGAACATGGGCAATACAGGATTTGAACCTGTGACCTTCTGCTTGTAAGGCAGACACTCTACCGCTGAGTTAATTGCCCAGTAACTATTACTACATATATAACTTAAAATTACCTATACGTCAATATTACAATTTCATTAAATATTTATATTTAAATTGTAATGTTGTCTTCTTTGGTTTTATTTGTTATCATAAAAGTAAAAGGGTCGGTGCCCGAGTGGTTAAAGGGGGCGGATTGTAAATCCGTTGCGTTATGCTACGTTGGTTCAAATCCAACTCGGCCCAATTTAAAAAATGAACATATTATAAAATTTTAAACTGCTAACAATTTATGACTATATAAAAAAATAAGAAAGCTTTACTTATTGCTAAATATTGAAATATGAGTCTAGTTTATTAATGAACTTACTTGCAATTCTAAGAATACAGTCTTGAATTTTATATTTAACAATATAGAGCACTTAGATTTTTAATACATAGAAAGATTTTTCAAACTGAAATTAGACTAATTTTTCTTCTTCAGATCAAGCCCCATTTCAGGTTTTGAAGTATATTCTACAAAATGAAAAGGGAAATATTATTAGAATCTGGTTTAAGTTAAAAAATAAAATAAAATTATCTTTTCAAAATTATTCTGAAGGCATAAAATCTTATAGTTTTTTAACCTTCGAAATTATCAAATCAAATCTAAAATAGTTGGATGGATAGAATGGTATCTCAAATTCAAAAAAGAATTTCTGAGAGAATATAATAACTACTTTTTAAAAATTTCAAAATAACCATACAAATTAGTGTCAAATTCTTTTACCCAATTTAAAGCTAGTCTATATATTATAAATGATCTTTAGTATCGCATTATTTCTTTTAGACACTAGTTTGTCTATGACAGGTCTTTAAAAAAATAATTTTTTGAAGAGATTTAATTTTTTCAAATAAAAATGTTGAACTTCTTATTAGTAATTTAATATTTGTCTAAAAATATTTTGAACTAAAATTCACAGGTATTTTTAAATATATAAGAGAACATATTTAACAAAAGCTTTTAGTAATTTATCAAGTAAAAAATAGTTTGAAAAAGAAAAATTGTACTATTTATAAATCTTAGATAATTTAAAATTATAACTAAAAAATAATCAAATATATAAATATAAAAAATAGATCCATTAAATTCTTTAAGATAAATTTTGATATACAGATTTTATCTTAAAGAATTTAACTTTTATCGTTTATAACGATTTATTTGTTAAATACTGCTTTAGATTGCGAAATTGCTTCTTTTAATGAAGATTCTGCTTCATCCGTGAATTGATTTGTTGAAGTTACAATATCAAGGTACGGTTCTTTCGAAGTACTTAAGTAAGATAATAAGCTTGCACAGTAATTTTTAACATCACCTACAGGTAACTCATCTAAGTAACCATTAATACCTGTATAGATTAACGCAACTTGTTGAGCAACAGATAATGGAGAATTTTGTGGTTGTTTTAAAACTTCACGTAATCTTGTACCACGTGCAAGTTGTTTTTGAGTTGCCTCATCTAAATCAGAAGCGAATTGAGAGAAAGCTTCTAATTCGGCGAATTGAGCTAATTCTAATTTTAACTTACCAGCAACTTGTTTCATTGCTTTAGTTTGAGCCGCTGATCCTACTCGTGAAACTGAGATACCTACATTAATTGCAGGGCGAATACCCGAATTAAATAAATCATTCGATAAGAAGATTTGACCATCTGTAATTGAAATTACATTTGTCGGGATATATGCTGATACATCACTTGCTTGTGTCTCAATAACCGGTAATGCTGTCATACTTCCACCACCTAAAGCGTCACTAAGCTTAGCTGCTCGCTCTAATAAACGTGAGTGTAAGTAGAAAACATCACCTGGGTATGCTTCACGTCCAGGAGGACGACGAAGTAATAATGACATTTGACGATATGCCATAGCTTGTTTAGTTAAATCATCATAAATAACTAAAGTTGCTTTACCATTATACATAAAGTATTCAGCTAAAGCTGCACCCGCATATGGAGAAATGTATTGTAAAGTAGCTGGATCATTAGCACTTGCACAAACAATAATTGTGTAAGACATTGCATTCTTTTCTTCAAGTACATTTACTACTTGAGCAACTGTTGAAGCTTTTTGACCAACACCAACATAAACACAAACTACATCTTCAGTTTTTTGATTAATAATCGTATCAACTGCGATTGATGTTTTTCCTGTTTGACGATCTCCGATAATTAATTCACGTTGACCTCGTCCAATAGGGATCATTGCATCAATCGATGTAATACCGGTTTGTAATGGTTCACATACCGATTTTCGACTAATAATACCAGGAGCCATTGCTTCTAATAATCTAGTTTCTGATTCAGCAATATCACCTTTTCCATCAATTGGACTTCCTAAAGGATTAACCACTCGGCCTAAGAAAGCATCACCTACAGGAATTTGAGCAATTTGCCCTGTAGATTTTACGGTACTACCTTCTAGAATTTGACGACCATTCCCCATTAATACAACACCAACATTGTCATTTTCTAAATTAAGTGCAATACCAATAGTTTTGTCTTCAAATTCTAAAAGTTCTCCACTCATTACTTGATCAAGCCCGTAAACACGAGCAATACCATCACCTACTTGTAAGACAGTACCAATATTATCTACCTTAACATCTTGATCGTATTTTTCAATTTGTTCACGGATAATACTACTAATTTCGTCTGGACGAATATTTATCATTGTATTATTTTTAAAATAATAAAGTTAATAAAAGGGTTTAATTGTTTTTAAATTTCTAAAACAGTATCTAAATGTTTAGCTAATTTTTGTAACTGATTTTTGATTGTAAAATCTAGCACTTTTGAATTAGTTGTAATTAAGAAACCACCAATAAGACTTGAATCAACAGTAATCACCAAGCGAATTTCTCGTGCGTTTGTTAATTCTTTTAGTTTTTTAATTAGGGTATTTTTTTGCAAATTTGTAAATGCATAAGCAGTTGTAACTTCAATCATCTTGATTGAAGCAGCACTATAAACTAATTGTAAGTAACTTGTAATAATTGCTTCTAATAAGTTAATTCTGCTTCGATCTACTAAAACAATTAAAAATTTAAAAGTTTCTTTATTAATCTGCGACTTTAAAGTTTTATCTAAAACTTCACGTTTTTGTTCAGGATTAATAAGAGGATTATTTAAATATTGTGTTAAATCAGGTGTTTTATTTAAAAAGACTTCTAAATTTTGAAAATCAGCAGTAATCTGATGCATAAGATTTTGGTCAACTGAGAAGTCATATAAAGCACGTGCATAAGGAGAAGCCACTTTTGCGGCTAAAGGATTTTTACTCATAACAAATCTCCCTCTAATTTATTAATAGTTTCATTAATCAACGCAGTTGCTCGTTCTTTTGGCCCAAAAGTTTGTTGAGCACGAGTTACTGTACGTTTTAATACTAGTAGGATTATTTGTTGTTTTACCTCTAAGAACACTTGACGTTCTTTCGAACGGAACGTTGCTAAAGCTCGACTAAAACGAGTAGTTAAATCTTTTTTTGCTTGATATGCATCTGCTTCAAGTAAAACTTTTTTTGCCCCTATTGTTTCATTTTTTATTTCATCAATAACAATGTGCGCTTGACTTAATTGTTTTTGTGCTTCGTTTAAACGTTTATCTGCTTCTTCTAATCTACTTTCAGCATCTTGAACACCCTGAAGAATGTTCGCTTTACGAGCTTCCAAGATAGATCCTAAGAAATCACGACCTGTATAAACTAGAATGGCAACTAGAGCAATAATATTAATTAAGCCAGTTTCAAGGATATCAGTATTTAAGCCAATACCTTCATGTTCGGCAATTAATGTAAAAATTTGATCAAAATTTTCCATGTTTTAGAGTTTTTATGTAAACTGTTCACTTATAAATAAGGAAAATTACATCTGGCAAAAAATTTAAATTGATAATCGATTCTCAATCTCAGTACATAATGACTGAACAATGGTATCTAAACTATTAAGTGCTGTATTTTTCTTATCTAAAAGATCTTCAGTAATAGTTTCTAATAAATTATCAATATATTTTTGAGAAATATTTAATTCAATGTCTAAAATTTCTTTATGAATTTGTTGCGAGTTTGTAATTTCTAATTGTGCTTCTTTACGAACGCTATTCAATTCTTGTTCATATTGAGCAGTCAATTCATTTGCTTGAGATAATATTTCAGAAGCTTTTGCAAGTTTACCTAAAATATATTCTTTACGCTCTTCAATAATAGTCAATAATGGACTATATAATAATACATTAAGAATTACCATCAAGATGAGAAATTGAATGGCTACTAATGGTAAAGTTGCATTAATATCAAATAATCCTCCTGGACCACTGACTTCTGAACTTGAAATTAATATTGAAAGATTAACCATAGAAAACCTATATGTTATACTATAGAATTAAAATATTTTAATAGATATGAGATAGTGTAAATTTATACACTATTTCTATCTATTTTTTTAGTAACGACTAGAATCGGATTAACCGTTAAATGGGTTAGCGAATAATAACGCTAATGCTACTACTAGACCATAAATTGTTAAAGCTTCCATGAAAGCTAAACTTAATAATAATGTACCACGAATTTTGTTTTCTGCTTCAGGCTGACGAGCAATACCTTCTACAGCTTGACCAGCAGCATTACCTTGACCAATACCAGGACCGATAGCAGCTAAACCAATCGCTAAACCAGCAGCTATAACAGAAGCAGCAGAGATGATAGAATCCATAATAAATTTTAATTAATAAATGTAAATGTAAATGTAGTTTTAAAAAATCAAATTTAATATTAATTTACTCAAGAGCTTCAGCAATATATGCAGCGGCTAATGTTGAGAAAATTAAAGCTTGTACTGAACCTGCAAAAATTCCTAGTGCCATAATTGGTAATGGAATCACTAATGGAACTAATGATGTCAATACAGAAATAGTTAATTCATCAGCTAGAACGTTACCGAATAATCGGAAACTCAGCGATAATGGTTTTGTAAAATCTTCTAAAATATTAATTGGTAGAAGAAGTGGAATTGGTTCAATGTATCGTTTAAAATAGCCGAACCCTTTTTTACTTAAACCTGCGTAGAAATAGGCAAATGATGTTAATAGAGCTAACGCTACTGTTGTATTAATATCATTAGTAGGAGCTGCAAACTCTCCTTCAGGTAATTCAATTAATTTCCAAGGAATAACAGCACCTGCCCAGTTACATCCGAAAATAAATAAGAACAAAGTACCAATAAACGGTACCCATTCTCTGTAGAAACTTTCACCTAATTGGTCTCTAGCAATATCTGTAACGAAGTCTACAGCGGCTTCTGCAAAGTTCTGCCAACTATTTGGAATTCGATCTGTGTCACGAGTACCTAAGAATGCGAATAGTAATAGTAGAACAAATACAAACCAGATTACAACTAAAACTTGCCCGTGTATTAAAAAACCAGCAAGATTCCAGTACCAGTGTTTTCCAACTTCTGCATCCGCCAATAATGTAAACGTACTTGAATAAAAATTATCTGGGTACATAAAATTTAACTAATGTAGTAAATTACCCAATATTAAAAAATATACAGGAACACTACCTATTATAAACATTATTAGTTAATTTTAGGTTTATTTTTATCTAAAAACTCTCATTTAAGAGAAATTCTTACTATTTTAACCATTCATAGCCCTTGATTTCTAATTCTTTGGCCAACTCTGCCGTCCCAGTCTTTATAATTTTTCCTTCTTGCATAACATGAACGTAATTTGGTTGAACATAGTCTAATAAACGTTGATAATGTGTAATTAAAATAATTGCCTTCTCTTCGTTCATGAATGTATTAATACCGTTTGAAATTATTTTTAAAGCATCAATATCTAAACCAGAATCTGTTTCATCAAGAATTGATAATTCAGAATCTAATAATATCATCTGTAAAATTTCATTCCGTTTTTTTTCACCCCCCGAAAAACCTTCATTAACGTTTCGACTTAAAAATAGAGGTGACATATCAACAAGTTCTAATTTTTTGGTAATAATGCTAAAAAATTCAATTGGATCAACCTCAGGTTTATTTGAAAATTTCTGTTTTGAATTATAAGCTAAGCGTAAAAAGTCTTCATTACTTACACCTGGAATTTCAATCGGATATTGAAAAGCTAAAAAGATACCTAAATGAGAACGCTCTTCCGGATCTAAGTTGATAATACTGGATCCTTTAAAAATTATATCACCACTAATTATTTCGTAAGCCGGGTGACCAGCAAGAACTTTAGAGAACGTACTTTTACCTGAACCATTAGGTCCCATTATGGCATGGATTTCACCTTTATTAATTTTCAAATTCAAGTTTTTTAAAATTTCGTTTTCATTTATAGACGCTTTCAAATCTTTAATTTCTAAAATCGGAGAATTTAAAATCATTAACCAACACTTCCTTCTAATTTTAAAGTTAATAAACGATCTGCTTCAGCAGCAAACTCAA